AGTCACAATGAGTTTCCTTTCACCGGGCGTGTGGCATGTTGAGCCCCTTGGGATCCTTCCTCATCAAGAGACTCATGCATAGCTTCGACGTTGAATAATAATACAAGGGAGTCTTGTGTATCTGATCTTTTTTGCTTAACCAAGAATGGTGATGTAGTCAACCTATTGGTATACTCAGGGTTCAGGCTCTTCAAGAGCATAGCAATTGGATCTTCCTCCGCCTATTTCGTTATGCCCGTTATACAACTCTATCTCTGGGTTTGATTCACCAAGGCGTTCTAGGTCTTCTATTCTGACTAACCTCCTGGACGGGCCTCTAGTAGTTCGCACCCACCTGCGGTTTTCAAACTGACGGCGAACCGAGTCTAAGAAGGATTCCTCTTGTGCTGAACCTATGGTTCAACAACACTCAAGATTAGGGTAGGATGTACCCTAAAGGCTGACACCGGGTTAATAGTTTAAGGTTTAGAAAGACTGCAAAGATGTGTGCTTGCTGCTGTATGCTTCCTGATTAACGTCCGATGTTGCACTGCTGTATGCTGAATCAAGCGGTCCCGGAAAAAAGTGCGTACTGAGTGTAGTGCAATTTACTGGGTTCCTTAGCAGGCTATGTCTAGGTTCAGTACATGCATGAGGCTCAACACGGTAGGCTTAAGGGTTACCTTAGCGGGCTCTCGCCCTATATACCTCGTAGCCCGAAGACTAGTCGCTGGTACTGGCTAAGGGTGTGGGAGTTCGCATCTATGGTCAATCAATAGGTCCGCTTTTCCCTTCTTTTCCGTCCAATCCATCGAGGACCAGATATTTGAAAACCTGGGTTTTGAACGGATATCTAATAACCTTTTCTTTTGAGAAACCAGAACAGATACTGAAGCCTTGAGTCTAAAAACCTCATCAACTCCTTTCTTCTACTGCTTAAACTCGCTCTCTAGGATCTATGTTTACCCCATAGTTTAGAAATTCTCTTCCAACCCGGGAAGAGCAGGGATAGAAGACGTTGCCTGATCTACGACCACCCTCCTGCCTTGATCGACTGCTCCATTCATCGCCTACCACGGGCACCTCGACTCCCCCCATCATAAGTAGGGCCTTTCCCTTTTTTTTTTTACCCATGAAAGAACGACTCTTTAATGCCTCTGGGGGCGCCCCATCAACCTAAGTAGTTTCATTTTCGTTTAAGTTGGTATTCGATTGCACAAACAATGTAGCCGAGTATTCCGCACTATTGATTGATCTCGAACTCGCAATATTGGCAGGGATACGAAAGCTCCCCATGTTGGAAGTGGTTGGGGGATTCATTTCTAGTGGTGTCTTAGATTGAAGAAAGTTTAAAAGTAAAAGAGAATCGTCCGAAAGCCTATTCTATTGGTTGAAGGCAATGAGATTGATGGGAATGTTTGAAGAAGTACGAATTGACCATGTCTCTCGGTCCAAGAAAAGTCATGCTGACTTTCCGGCTACGATTGCTTCTAAGAGAAAAATTAATGACACAGAAGTTGAAAAGGAGATAAAGGTGGTCAAGAGAACTATACCTACTTCCTTCCTTGATGTCGATTTGATAGAGATAGCAGAGGTCTTTGTAGCAGAAGAGAACGTAGACTCAACCGAGGGGCCGAAGTGGTTTGAACCGATGTGAGACTACTTAGCAAAAAAGGGGTATTTCCACAAGACAAGAATGAAGCAAGAAATATCATAAGACAAGCTAAAAGGTATGAAATCTTGGCGAACAGACTGTATCGAAGAAGTTTTTTGGGGGGTCAATATCAGCAATGCAGTTCATCCAACGAGAAACCTAATCCGAATTATAGAGCTACGACACAATCAAACCCGAACGAACAAAATGTTGAATTGAATCGTACCAGTCTCTCCACTGGGGGGTTATTACTCCTTTTTTTACTTGCTGTTTTATTTTCCAATTATTTCTTATCTTAATTGAAGAAAAGAGAATAGTAAAATAATAGTAGGAATTCTCTTGTCAAGGATATCATCTCATAATTATCCATGACTGCTTATGTCTCTAGCATGACCACTTGATGAAATGTGGAGGGAAGTGGGGTAAATGGCCGATACTACAGGCAGGATTCCTCTTTGGCGGATAGGTACTGTAACTGGTATTCCTGTGATCGGTTCAATAGGTCTTTTCTTTTCCGGTTCATATTCCGGATTGGGTTAATCCCTGTAGTAATCGGATAAACTGGGTTGTGCCTGTTCCGATTCAAAATGACAAAAGAACCGGGCAGCAGTAGGAGCCCTAAAGAGGAAAGGGGCAGGAGCGAAGCCACTCGAACGAATGTGAGAGGAGCGAAAGGAGACCCTTGAGAAATGAACAGATTTTTTTCTCTTATTCTTGTCAAAACCCGAGGAAGAAGTTTCGAATAGGGGCCGAAGTGAGTGCAGTAGACGTTTGAAAGACTATATGGAACTAAAATCTTTCATCCCTTCATCCCAGTTTCGAAATAGGCTGTGTCGAGACTGCAATTATTGCTTTCGGGTTCTTTCC